GCTAGCGTAGCTTAATTAAAGCATGACACTGAAGATGTTAAGATGGGCCCTAAAAAGCTCCGCAAGCACAAAGGTTTGGTCCTGACTTTCCTGTCAGCTTTAGCTCAACTTACACATGCAAGTATCCGCATCCCCGTGAGAATGCCCTGCAGCCTCCTGCCCGGAGACAAGGAGCCGGTATCAGGCACAATATCTGTTAGCCCACGACACCTTGCTCAGCCACACCCTCAAGGGAACTTCAGCAGTGATTAATATTTAGCCATAAGTGAAAACTTGACTTAGTCAGAGCTAAGAGGGCCGGTAAAATTCGTGCCAGCCACCGCGGTTATACGAGAGGCCCAAGTTGACAACCATCGGCGTAAAGAGTGGTTAAGATTACCTCTGCCCATTAAAGTCGAATATCTTCAAGGCTGTTATACGCACCCGAAGACTAGAAGCCCAACTACGAAAGTGACTTTATCTTATCTGACCCCACGAAAGCTAGGACACAAACTGGGATTAGATACCCCACTATGCCTAGCCGTAAACATTGACAGCACTCACACCTGCTGTTCGCCAGGGGATTACGAGCGCAAGCTTAAAACCCAAAGGACTTGGCGGTGCTTTAGACCCCCCTAGAGGAGCCTGTTCTAGAACCGATAACCCCCGTTCAACCTCACCCTTTCTTGTTCATCCCGCCTATATACCACCGTCGTCAGCTTACCCTCTGAGGGAAGAATAGTAAGCACAATTGGCACAGCCCAAAACGTCAGGTCGAGGTGTAGCGTATGAAAGGGAAAGAAATGGGCTACATTCACCCTTTACGGTGTACCACGAAAGATGTAATTGAAACATTCATCAGAAGGAGGATTTAGCAGTAAGCAGGAAGTAGAGCGTTCTGCTGAAACTGGCCCTAAAGCGCGCACACACCGCCCGTCACTCTCCCCGAGCTTCCAAATTTTGCCCTAAATAAAACACTACCCGCCGCTAAGGGGAGGCAAGTCGTAACATGGTAAGTGTACCGGAAGGTGCACTTGGAAAAATTCAGAGCATAGCTTAACTATGATAAAGCGCCTCCCTTACACTGAGGAGATGCCCGTGCAAATCGGGCTGACCTGAAACTTTATCCCTTCTTCAACCTAGAGCAGAGCTTAATATAAACCAAGCATTCCCCTTGAAACGGAAGCACGCCCGTGCAAACCGGGTTGACTCTACAAGCCCAACAGCTAGCCCAATCCCCCAAAACAACCACCCACCATAACTAACCCCAAAAACACGCACCCCGCTAAAACAAATCATTTTTCCCCCTGAGTATAGGCGATAGAAAAGGAATTAGGAGCAATAGAAAAAGTACCGCAAGGGAACGCCGAAAGAGAAATGAAACAACCCAGTCAAAGCCCAAAAAAGCAGAGATAGTTCCTCGTACCTTTTGCATCATGATTTAGCAAGTACCCCCAAGCAAAGAGCACTTTAGTTTGCTACCCCGAAACTAGACGAGCTACTCCAAGACAGCCTGTAGCAGGGCCAACCCGTCTCTGTGGCAAAAGAGTGGGAAGAGCTTCGAGTAGAGGTGACAGACCTACCGAGCCTAGTTATAGCTGGTTCCCTGGGAACTGGATAGAAGTTCAGCCTCTTGGCTTCTCCCCTCACTTTAGTATTTACTCCCCACAGACAACCAAAGAAACCTTGAGAGTTAGTCAAAGGGGGCACAGCCCCTTTGACAGAAGACACAACTTTCTTAGTAGGATAAAGATCATAATCTCTTATAAGGGCAGTTATTTAGGTGGGCTTAAAAGCAGCCATCCTGTTAGAAAGCGTTAAAGCTCCGATATGTTCCCAACCCCTTAGATCCCGACAACCCCATCTTACTCCACTAAACCTACCAGGGCGTTCTATACAAGGTATAGAAGCGATTATGCTAATATGAGTAACAAGAGCGGCCCATAGCCCCTCTCCTTGCACAAGTGTTTATCAGAACGGACTCTCCACCGCAAATTAATCGGCCTCAAACAAAGAGGGCACTGAAGAATAAACTAGACAACTAGAAAAACATCCAGCAACCAACCGTTGACCCCACACTGGTGTGCTTATAAGGAAAGACTAAAAGAAAGAGAAGGAACTCGGCAAACACCTGAGCCTCGCCTGTTTACCAAAAACATCGCCTCTTGCAAAACCAATGAATAAGAGGTCCCGCCTGCCCTGTGACTATATGTTTAACGGCCGCGGTATTTTGACCGTGCGAAGGTAGCGTAATCACTTGTCTCTTAAATGGGGACCTGTATGAATGGCATAACGAGGGTTCAACTGTCTCCTCTCTCAAGTCAGTTAAATTGATCTCCCCGTGCAGAAGCGGGGATGGCACCATAAGACGAGAAGACCCTATGGAGCTTTAGACACCAAGGTAGATTTATGTTTAACCTTCTCCGATAAGAGAAGAAAAACCAAATAAACTCCTGCCCTAATGTCTTTGGTTGGGGCGACCGTGGGGCACACAAAACCCCCACGTGGAGCAGGAGCACAACTACTCCCACAGCTAAGAGCTACCGCTCTAATAAGCAGAATTTCTGACCAATAATGATCCGACAACGTCGATCAACGAACCGAGTTACCCTAGGGATAACAGCGCAATCTCCTTTTAGAGTCCATATCGACAAGGGGGTTTACGACCTCGATGTTGGATCAGGACATCCTAATGGTGCAGCCGCTATTAAGGGTTCGTTTGTTCAACGATTAAAGTCCTACGTGATCTGAGTTCAGACCGGAGTAATCCAGGTCAGTTTCTATCTATGATACGACCTTTTCTAGTACGAAAGGACCGAAAAGGAAAGGCCCCTGCTAAAAGTATGCCTTACCCTTACTTAATGAAACCAACTAAAGTAAGTAAAAGGGCGTACCCCTTTAACCGCCCTAGAAAACGGCGTTCACCTGTTAAGGTGGCAGAGCCCGGAAACTGCAAAAGCCCTAAACCCTTTACACAGAGGTTCAAGTCCTCTCCTTAACAATGACAACACTAATTACACATATCCTCAACCCCCTGGCGTACATTGTCCCCGTCCTTCTAGCAGTTGCCTTCCTAACCCTGCTCGAACGAAAAGTTCTTGGCTATATGCAGCACCGAAAAGGCCCAAACATTGTTGGCCCCTACGGACTCCTCCAGCCCATTGCTGACGGGGTTAAACTCTTTATTAAAGAGCCCGTTCGCCCCTCCACCTCCTCTCCAGTTCTCTTTCTCCTCACCCCCATGCTCGCACTAACCCTAGCCCTGACCCTCTGGGCTCCTATACCCATGCCCTACCCGGTCATCGACCTAAACCTAGGAATCCTATTCATCCTAGCACTTTCAAGCCTAGCAGTATATTCTATTTTAGGCTCAGGCTGAGCCTCCAATTCAAAATACGCCCTCATTGGGGCCCTCCGAGCCGTTGCACAAACAATTTCATATGAAGTAAGCCTGGGACTAATTCTTCTCAGCGTAATCATCTTCACAGGGGGATTCACACTCCAAATATTCAACGTTGCCCAAGAAGCAATCTGACTAGTCCTCCCAGCCTGGCCTCTCGCTGCAATGTGGTATATTTCCACCCTCGCCGAAACTAACCGTGCACCATTCGATCTAACAGAAGGGGAGTCCGAACTGGTTTCAGGGTTTAACGTAGAATATGCAGGCGGCCCTTTCGCGCTTTTTTTCCTAGCCGAATATGCCAACATTCTACTAATAAATACCCTATCCGCCACACTTTTTCTAGGCGCCTCCCACATCCCCACCCTCCCAGAACTCACCGCAGCTAACCTCATAACAAAAGCAGCTCTGCTCTCTGTACTCTTTCTCTGAGTCCGAGCCTCCTACCCTCGATTCCGTTATGATCAACTTATGCACCTAATTTGAAAAAACTTCCTCCCTCTCACACTAGCCTTTATTATTTGACACCTCTCCCTTCCCATTGCATTTGCAGGCCTCCCCCCTCAATTGTAACTCCGGAGCTGTGCCTGAAGTAAAGGGCCACTTTGATAGAGTGAACCATGGGGGTTAAAGTCCCCCCAACTCCTTAGAAAGAAGGGACTTGAACCCTACCTGGAGAGATCAAAACTCTCAGTGCTTCCACTACACCACTTCCTAGTAAGGTCAGCTAATTTAAGCTTTTGGGCCCATACCCCAAACATGTAGGTTAAAATCCTTCCTTTGCTAATGAACCCCCTCATCTTAGCCACTCTGCTCTTCGGGCTCGGCTTAGGGACCACCCTCACCTTCGCAAGCTCCCACTGATTACTTGCCTGAATAGGCCTTGAAATCAATACCCTTGCAATCATTCCCCTCATGGCACAACTCCACCACCCCCGAGCAGTAGAAGCAGCCACAAAATACTTCCTCACTCAGGCAACAGCGGCCGCAATACTTCTCTTTGCCAGTACAACTAATGCTTGAATCACAGGGCAATGAGAAATTCAACAAATATCTCACCCCCTCCCGATCACCATGATCATTATTGCCCTCGCTCTAAAAATTGGACTCGCCCCCCTCCACTCCTGACTACCAGAAGTGCTCCAGGGGCTGGACCTCACCACTGGACTCATCCTGTCCACCTGGCAAAAACTAGCGCCATTCGCCCTACTTACCCAGATCCAACCCACCAACCCAACTCTGCTCATCATTCTAGGCATTACATCCACCCTTGTAGGAGGCTGAGCCGGCCTAAACCAAACCCAGCTACGAAAAATTCTTGCCTATTCCTCAATCGCCCACTTAGGATGAATAATCTTAGTCCTACAATTTTCCCCCGCCCTCACACTACTGGCCCTCATAACATATATTATTATGACATTCTCAACCTTCCTAATCTTTAAACTAAACAAAGCAACCAACATTAACACACTCGCCATATCTTGGGCCAAGACCCCCGCCCTCACAGCACTTACACCCCTGATCCTCCTATCGTTAGGGGGGCTTCCACCACTTACAGGCTTCATGCCTAAATGACTTATCCTCCAAGAGCTGGCAAAACAAGATTTAGCCCCAACCGCCACCTTAGCAGCCTTAACTGCACTTCTCAGCCTCTACTTCTACTTACGACTGTCCTACGCACTCACACTAACTCTTGCACCCAACAATCTCACCGGCACCACACCCTGACGCCTCCCCAGCCGACAATCGACCCTCCCTCTCGCTACGTCCACTATCGCGACAATTTCTTTACTCCCCCTAACCCCGGCTATTATTGCCGTACTAACCTTTTAAGAGACTTAGGATAGCTACTTAGACCAAGGGCCTTCAAAGCCCTCAGCGGGAGTGAAACTCTCCCAGTCCCTGTAAGACTTGCGGGACACTACCCCACATCTCCTGCATGCAAAACAGACACTTTAATTAAGCTAAAGCCTTACTAGATAGGCAGGCCTCGATCCTACAAACTCTTAGTTAACAGCTAAGCGCTCAAACCAGCGAGCATCCATCTACCTTTCCCCCGCCTGATAAATCCGCCAAGGCGGGGGAAAGCCCGGGCAGGTTTTTAGCCTACTTCTTCAGATTTGCAATCTGACATGTCAAAAACACCTCGAGGCTGGCAAGAAGAGGACTCAAACCTCTGTACATGGGGCTACAATCCACCGCTTAAAAACTCAGCCATCTTACCTGTGGCAATTACACGTTGATTTTTCTCGACTAATCACAAAGACATTGGCACCCTTTATTTAGTGTTTGGTGCCTGAGCCGGAATAGTGGGAACGGCTTTAAGCCTACTCATTCGAGCCGAACTTAGTCAACCCGGAGCTCTCCTGGGAGACGACCAGATTTACAATGTTATTGTTACAGCACATGCTTTCGTAATAATTTTCTTTATAGTAATACCTATTATGATTGGAGGCTTCGGCAACTGACTTATCCCTCTGATGATCGGGGCCCCCGACATGGCATTCCCCCGAATAAATAACATGAGCTTTTGACTTCTGCCCCCTTCCTTCCTTCTCCTGCTTGCCTCCTCAGGCGTAGAAGCTGGGGCTGGAACCGGGTGAACAGTCTACCCCCCACTAGCAGGCAACCTTGCTCATGCCGGTGCGTCTGTCGACTTAACAATTTTTTCCCTCCACTTAGCAGGGGTCTCCTCAATTTTAGGGGCTATCAACTTCATTACGACGATTATTAACATGAAACCTCCGGCTATTTCTCAGTACCAAACTCCACTATTTGTGTGAGCCGTCCTGATTACCGCCGTACTACTCCTCCTGTCCCTACCAGTCCTTGCCGCCGGCATTACAATGCTACTGACAGACCGAAATCTAAATACCACCTTCTTTGACCCTGCAGGAGGAGGTGACCCAATCCTCTATCAGCATCTATTCTGATTCTTTGGGCACCCAGAAGTATACATCCTTATTCTCCCCGGGTTCGGAATGATTTCTCATATCGTCGCCTACTATTCTGGCAAAAAAGAGCCTTTCGGATACATGGGGATGGTCTGAGCAATAATGGCAATTGGTCTCCTAGGCTTTATCGTCTGGGCTCATCACATGTTCACCGTAGGAATGGACGTGGACACTCGTGCCTACTTTACCTCCGCAACAATGATCATTGCCATTCCCACTGGTGTTAAAGTCTTTAGCTGACTAGCCACCCTACATGGCGGCTCAATCAAGTGAGAGACCCCACTTCTATGGGCCCTAGGCTTTATTTTCCTCTTCACAGTAGGCGGCCTAACCGGGATCGTTCTAGCCAATTCTTCGTTAGATATTGTTCTCCACGACACCTACTATGTAGTAGCCCACTTCCACTATGTCCTATCCATGGGGGCTGTCTTCGCCATCGTCGCTGGCTTCGTCCACTGATTCCCTCTATTTTCAGGCTACACCCTCCACAGCACATGGACAAAAGTCCACTTTGCTGTTATATTCGCAGGTGTAAATTTAACCTTCTTCCCACAGCACTTCCTTGGCCTAGCCGGAATGCCTCGTCGTTACTCTGACTACCCTGACGCTTACACCCTGTGAAATACAGTCTCATCTATTGGGTCTATAATTTCACTCGTCGCAGTAATTATGTTCCTATTCATCATCTGAGAAGCATTCGCCGCTAAACGTGAAGTGCTTTCAGTCGACCTAACCATGACCAATGTAGAATGACTTCACGGCTGCCCTCCTCCTTACCACACATTCGAGGAACCAGCATTCGTTCAAGTTCAGACTAAATAACCGAGAAAGGAAGGATTCGAACCCCCGTAGACTGGTTTCAAGCCAATCGCATAGCCATTCTGCCACTTTCTTAATAAGACACTAGTAAAACTGCTATTACATTGCCTTGTCAAGGCAAAATTGTGGGTTAGATCCCCGCGTGTCTTGAACCCTAATGGCCCATCCTTCACAACTAGGTTTTCAAGACGCAGCTTCACCTGTAATGGAGGAACTCCTCCATTTTCACGATCATGCCCTAATAATCGTATTCTTAATCAGCACATTAGTTCTTTACATTATTGTCGCAATAGTATCCACTAAACTAACTAATATGTACATTCTTGACTCTCAAGAAATCGAGATTATTTGAACTGTTCTTCCAGCCGTAATCCTTATCTTAATTGCCCTCCCGTCCCTTCGCATTCTTTATCTAATAGATGAAATCAACGATCCCCACCTAACAATCAAAGCCATTGGCCACCAATGATACTGAAGTTATGAGTACACCGACTATCAAGACCTAGGGTTCGATGCCTATATAGTCCCGACACAAGACCTTGCCCCAGGCCAATTCCGCCTTTTAGAAACAGATCACCGGATAGTAGTCCCCTCTGAATCTCCTATTCGAATCTTAGTCACCGCCGAAGACGTACTTCACTCATGAGCTGTCCCTGCCCTGGGTGTAAAAATAGACGCAGTTCCTGGACGTTTAAACCAAACAGCTTTTATCACATCCCGCCCCGGCGTGTTCTATGGCCAATGCTCTGAAATCTGTGGAGCAAACCATAGCTTTATGCCTATTGTCGTCGAAGCAGTTCCCCTAGAACACTTCGAGAACTGATCGACTCTAATACTCGAAGATGCCTCGCTAAGAAGCTAAATAGGAATACTAGCGTTAGCCTTTTAAGCTAAAGAATGGTGCTTTCCAACCACCCTTAGTGACATGCCCCAACTAAACCCCGCCCCTTGATTCTCAATCTTGATATTTACATGGCTAGTTTTCCTCTTCTTCCTACCCCCTAAAGTCCTGGGCCATCAATACCCCAATGACGCTAACCCCTTAACAGCAGAAAAACCTAAAACAAGTCCATGGGCTTGACCATGAAACTAAGCACCTCGACAAATGATACTAAGCTTCTTCGACCAATTCTCAAGTCCTTCCCTTCTTGGTATTCCCCTTATGGCCCTCGCCCTTAGCCTCCCCTGAGTTCTTTACCCAACCCCTTCCTCACGATGACTAAATAATCGGATGCTCGCCCTCCAAGGGTGATTTATTAACCGATTCACACAACAACTTCTTCTCCCTCTTAACGTAGGGGGACATAAATGAGCTCTAATGCTTACCTCCCTAATGCTTATACTGCTAACCCAAAATATGCTGGGCCTCCTCCCTTATACCTTTACCCCAACTACTCAACTATCCCTAAATATAGCCCTTGCAGTACCTCTCTGACTTGCCACTGTTATTATTGGCCTACGAAACCAACCTACAATTGCATTAGGGCACCTTCTCCCAGAAGGCACTCCTACTCCCCTCATCCCTGTGCTCATCATCATCGAGACAATTAGCCTCTTCATCCGCCCACTAGCCCTTGGAGTCCGACTAACAGCCAATCTAACAGCTGGTCACCTTCTAATTCAACTAATCGCTACAGCTGCATTCGTGCTTCTTCCACTTATGCCTGCTGTTGCCATTCTTACCATGACCCTTCTCTTCCTCCTGACACTTCTAGAAGTCGCCGTAGCCATGATTCAAGCCTACGTATTTGTCCTCTTATTAAGCCTCTACCTACAAGAAAACGTCTAATGGCCCACCAAGCACACGCATATCACATAGTAGACCCCAGCCCATGGCCGTTAACAGGCGCAGTAGCAGCCCTGCTAATAACATCCGGTCTTGCAATATGATTCCATTTTAACTCCACCACCCTAATAACACTAGGGACAATCCTCCTCCTTCTTACAATGTACCAATGATGACGAGACATTGTCCGAGAGGGTACCTTCCAAGGACACCACACGCCCCCAGTTCAAAAAGGGCTTCGATATGGGATGATCCTTTTTATTACCTCAGAGGTTTTCTTCTTCCTAGGCTTTTTCTGAGCATTCTACCACTCAAGCTTGGCCCCCACCCCCGAGCTAGGAGGCTGCTGACCCCCAACAGGTATTACACCTCTAGACCCATTCGAAGTCCCTCTTCTAAACACAGCTGTCCTTCTTGCATCTGGGGTGACAGTAACCTGAGCACACCACAGCATTATGGAAGGAGAACGAAAACAAGCTATTCAATCATTAGCTCTCACCATCCTCCTCGGCTTCTACTTTACCTTCCTACAAGGCTTAGAATACTACGAGGCACCCTTTACGATTGCAGACGGGGTCTATGGCTCCACCTTCTTTGTAGCCACCGGTTTCCACGGACTCCACGTAATTATCGGCTCAACCTTCCTAGCAATCTGCCTTCTACGCCAAATCCAATATCACTTCACATCCGAGCACCATTTTGGATTCGAGGCAGCCGCCTGATACTGACACTTTGTAGATGTAGTATGACTCTTCCTTTACATCTCAATCTACTGATGAGGATCCTAATCTTTCTAGTACAAAAGACAGTATAAGTGACTTCCAATCACCCGATCTTGGTTAGAATCCAAGGAAAGATAATGAATTTAATAACAACCATTATGTTAATCTCGACAGCCCTCTCCATCACCCTAGCCCTAGTCTCCTTCTGGCTCCCCCAAATAACACCTGACCACGAGAAACTCTCCCCTTATGAGTGCGGCTTTGACCCCCTCGGCTCCGCCCGTCTGCCCTTTTCCCTACGGTTTTTCCTGGTCGCCATCCTATTTTTACTTTTCGATCTAGAAATTGCACTCCTCCTACCACTCCCTTGAGGAGACCAACTCTCCTCCCCCTTACTCACCTTTACATGAGCTTCCGCTGTCCTTATTCTCCTCACACTCGGACTAATTTACGAGTGAATTCAAGGAGGACTAGAATGAGCCGAATAGAGGGCTAGTTTAATTAAACATTTGATTTCGGCTCAAAAATTTGTGGTTAAAATCCACAGCCAATCTGATGACCCCCGTCCACTTTACTTTCTCATCTGCCTTTGTCCTGGGGCTCATGGGCCTGGCATTCCACCGAACGCACCTTTTATCCGCCCTCCTCTGCTTAGAAGCAATAATACTTTCCCTATACGTGGCCCTGTCCTTATGGTCACTTCAACTAGACGCTACAATTTTCTCAGCCTCCCCCATACTACTTCTGGCCTTCTCAGCATGCGAGGCAAGCGCCGGCCTTGCTCTCCTAGTCGCCACCGCCCGCACCCATGGCACTGACCGCCTACAAAGCCTTAACCTGCTACAATGCTAAAAATCCTCATCCCCACTATTCTCCTTGTCCCAACAACATGACTCACCCCTGCCAAATGACTATGGCCTACAGCTCTTCTCCACAGCCTCATCATTGCACTCTTAAGCCTTTCTTGACTAAAAAACCTCTCAGAAACAGGCTGAGGCTCTCTAAGCCCGTACATAGCAACAGACCCGCTATCAACACCCCTCCTGGTCCTCACCTGCTGGCTTCTCCCCTTAATAATCCTTGCAAGCCAAAATCATACGAACACTGAGCCTGTTAACCGGCAACGAATGTATATTATACTACTAACCTCCCTACAAATCTTCCTGATTCTAGCTTTTAGTGCCACTGAGGTAATTATGTTTTACGTGATGTTCGAAGCCACTCTTATCCCCACCCTCATACTAATTACCCGCTGAGGCAACCAGACGGAGCGCCTCAACGCCGGAACTTATTTCCTCTTCTACACACTCGCTGGCTCCTTACCCCTTCTTGTCGCCCTGCTTCTCCTACAAAATAGCACTGGCACGCTATCACTCCTTACCCTCCAATTCACTAACCCTCTACAACTTATCTCCTACGGGGATAAGCTTTGATGAGCAGGGTGCTTACTAGCATTCCTAGTAAAAATGCCACTCTACGGCGTCCACCTCTGATTACCCAAAGCCCATGTAGAGGCTCCAGTTGCAGGCTCTATGGTCCTAGCAGCTGTCCTCCTTAAGCTAGGGGGCTATGGAATAATGCGAATGCTCATTGTTCTAGAGCCTCTTACCAAAGAACTTAGCTACCCCTTCATCATCTTCGCACTATGAGGCGTAATCATAACCGGCTCAATCTGCCTACGCCAAACAGACCTAAAATCCCTTATCGCTTACTCCTCCGTCAGCCACATGGGCCTCGTTGTAGGCGGAATTCTGATCCAAACACCTTGAGGCTTCACAGGAGCCCTTATCCTAATAATCGCCCATGGCCTTACCTCCTCCGCCCTCTTCTGCCTCGCTAACACCAATTATGAACGAACCCATAGCCGAACAATAATCCTAGCTCGAGGACTACAAATAGCCCTCCCCCTCATGACAGCCTGATGATTCCTTGCCAGCCTCGCCAACCTTGCCCTTCCCCCCCTCCCCAATCTTATAGGAGAGCTTATAATCATTTCATCACTATTCAACTGGTCCTGATGGACCCTCGTTTTAACTGGGGCCGGAACCTTAATCACAGCAGGGTACTCCCTCTACATATTCTTAATGACCCAACGCGGTCCCCTCCCTGCACACATTGTTGCCTTAAGCCCCTCACACTCGCGAGAGCACCTTCTAATGGCCCTTCATCTCTTACCTCTGATCCTTCTTGTCCTAAAACCAGAATTGATCTGAGGCTGAGCTGCTTGTAGGTATAGTTTAACAAAAACGTTAGATTGTGATTCTAAAAACAGAGGTTAAAACCCTCTTACCGACCGAGAGGAGCTCGCATAGCATATGGAGACTGCTAATCTTCATCCCCTTGGTTGAACCCCAAGGCCCACTCGCACCGCTTCTAAAGGATAACAGCTCATCCGTTGGTCTTAGGAACCAAAAACTCTTGGTGCAAATCCAAGTAGCAGCTATGCACCCCACCCCCCTGATAATAACCTCCAGCCTCATTATCATCTTTTCCCTTCTGGCGTACCCTGTCCTCACAACCTTAGCCCCCGCACCGCGGGGGCCAAATTGGGCCCTCACCCACGTAAAAACAGCGGTCAAGCTGGCTTTTTTCGTCAGCCTCTTGCCCCTTTGCCTCTTCCTAAATGAAGGCGCAGAGGCCATCATCACTAACTGAACCTGAATAAATACCTTAACCTTTGACATTAACATTAGCTTCAAATTTGACCACTACTCCATCATCTTCACCCCCATTGCCCTGTATGTTACCTGGTCCATTCTAGAATTTGCATCCTGATACATGCATGCCGACCCCTATATGAATCGATTCTTTAAATATCTCCTTATCTTCCTAATTGCTATAATTATTCTAGTAACAGCAAACAACATATTCCAGATCTTCATCGGCTGAGAAGGCGTAGGAATCATATCATTCCTTCTCATTGGCTGGTGATACGGGCGTGCTGACGCAAACACCGCCGCTCTCCAAGCCGTCCTGTACAACCGAGTGGGGGACATTGGGTTAATCTTTGCCATAGCATGAATGGCAATAAACCTGAACTCTTGAGAAATGCAACAAGTCTTCTCAGCAGCAAAAGACATAGACCTGACCTTTCCTCTTCTCGGCCTAATTCTTGCTGCCACTGGAAAATCAGCTCAGTTTGGCCTCCATCCATGGCTTCCATCAGCCATGGAGGGCCCTACGCCGGTCTCTGCCCTACTCCATTCTAGCACTATAGTCGTTGCCGGAATCTTCCTACTTATCCGAACAAGCCCTCTAATGGAGAACAACCCCACAGCCCTAACCACCTGCCTCTGCTTAGGCGCCCTCACAACACTCTTCACCGCCACCTGTGCCCTAACCCAAAATGACATCAAAAAAATTGTTGCCTTCTCCACATCCAGTCAACTAGGCCTAATAATAGTGACAATTGGACTCAACCAACCCCAACTTGCCTTCCTACACATCTGTACCCATGCCTTCTTCAAAGCAATGCTTTTCCTCTGCTCTGGCTCAATTATTCACAGCCTTAATGACGAACAGGACATCCGAAAAATGGGAGGAATACACCACCTTACCCCCTTCACATCTTCCTGCCTAACCATTGGCAGCCTTGCCCTCACAGGAACCCCCTTCCTAGCAGGTTTCTTTTCTAAAGACGCCATTATCGAAGCACTAAACACCTCTTACCTAAACGCCTGAGCCCTCGCCCTGACCCTTCTAGCAACCTCTTTTACAGCAATCTATAGCCTTCGTGTCGTCTTCTTCGTCTCAATAGGACATCCTCGGTTTAACCCTCTCTCCCCCATTAACGAAAACAACCAAGCCGTTATTAACCCCATCAAACGACTAGCATGAGGCAGCATCGTTGCAGGTCTCCTAATCACCTCAAATATCATTCCCCTAAAAACCCCCGTAATGACCATGCCCCCCCTCCTCAAACTAGGCGCCCTTATTGTCACAATCATCGGAATCCTCCTTGCCCTAGAACTAGCATCCCTCACGAGCAAGCAATATAAGCCCACCCCTCAGCTAACCCCCCATCATTTTTCCAACATACTAGGATTCTTCCCAGCAGTCATTCATCGTCTCGCCCCAAAACTCAATCTCACTCTAGGACAAGCAATTGCCAGCCAAATGGTTGATCAAACCTGACTAGAAAAAATCGGCCCCAAAGCCGTCGCCTCCCTCTCTCTGCCAATAATTACAACCACCAGCAACACCCAACAGGGGATAATCAAAACCTATCTTATCCTGTTTGCTCTCACCCTTACCATTGCCATCCTAGGCCTTTTCCTCTAAACAGCCCGAAGCGCCCCTCGATTCAGCCCCCGAGTCAGCTCTAAAACAACAAACAAGGCTAAAAGCAAAACCCCTGCAGTAATAAATAGTATTTCCCCTCCCCAGTTGTACATGCTCGCTACCCCTCCAGCATCCGCCCGAATGACAGAAAAAGGCTCCAACTCCTCCACAGACCCTCAAGACGTCACATATCAATCCATTGAAAATACCCCTGCAAACACTGCCACTGACACCAAATAGAACATAACCGAAACTAAAACTGACCGATCACCTCAAGTCTGGGGATAAGGCTCAGCAGCAAGCGCCGCACTATAAGCAAACACCACCAGCATTCCCCCTAGATAAATTAAAAATAGAACTAAAGATAAAAAACTACCCCCATGCCCCAACAATACTCCACACCCAAATCCCGACACAACGACCAGCCCTAAAGCTGCAAAGTAAGGAGAAGGATTAGAAGCCACCGCAATTAACCCTAACAAGAGCCCCAATAATAAAATGTTTATGATCACAGTCATAATTCCTGCCAGGATTCTAACCAGGACTAATGGCTTGAAAAACCACCGTTGTTATTCAACTACAAGAACCCTAATGGCTAGCTTGCGCAAAACACACCCCCTCCTAAAAATTGCAAACGACGCAGTCGTCGACCTCCCAGCTCCTTCAAACATCTCGGTTTGATGAAACTTCGGCTCCCTCCTTGGTCTCTGCTTAATTTCCCAAATCTTAACCGGCCTCTTCCTCGCAATACACTACACTTCCGACATCGCTACTGCTTTCTCATCCGTTGCCCACATTTGTCGAGACGTCAACTATGGCTGACTCATCCGCAACCTCCATGCAAATGGAGCCTCCTTTTTCTTCATTTGCATTTACCTCCACATCGGCCGAGGCCTATATTACGGATCTTACCTTTACAAAGAGACATGAAACATCGGAGTTGTCCTTCTCCTCCTAGTAATAATGACCGCCTTTGTAGGCTACGTCCTTCCATGAGGACAAATATCCTTCTGAGGGGCTACAGTCATTACAAACCTCCTATCCGCCGTACCATACGTCGGCAATACGCTAGTTCAATGGATCTGAGGGGGGTTCTCAGTAGACAATGCAACACTGACTCGGTTTTTTGCCTTTCACTTCCTCTTCCCATTCGTAATTGCAGCAGCCACAGTACTTCATCTCCTGTTCCTACACGAAACAGGGTCAAACAACCCCCTAGGGCTAAACTCAGACTCAGACAAAATCTCCTTCCACCCCTACTTCTCCTACAAAGACCTCCTAGGATTTGCAGCAGTGTTAATTGCCCTAACCTCCCTTGCCCTCTTCTCACCTAACTTACTTGGTGACCCAGACAATTTCACGCCTGCCAACCCCTTAGTTACCCCACCTCATATTAAACCTGAATGGTACTTCCTCTTCGCCTACGCTATCCTCCGCTCAATCCCCAACAAACTAGGCGGAGTCCTAGCCCTACTTGCTTCCATTCTAGTTCTTATAGTAGTCCCAATCCTACATACCTCTAAACAACGAAGCCTCACATTCCGGCCCCTCACCCAGTTCCTGTTCTGGACTCTAATTGCCAATGTTGCAATCCTTACATGAATTGGAGGGATACCCGTTGAGCATCCCTTTATTATTATCGGTCAGGTTGCTTCCTTGCTCTACTTCTCCCTTTTCCTGATCATTACGCCAGCCGTAGGCTGATTCGAAAACAAGTCACTAGGATGGCGATGCACTAGTAGCTCAGCACCAGAGCGCCGGTCTTGTAAACCGGATGTCGAGGGTTAAACTCCCTCCTACTGCTCAAAAAGAGGGGACTTCAACCCCTGCCGCTAACTCCCAAAGCTAGTATTCTCATTAAACTACCTTTTGCATATACATATATGTATTATCACCATTAATCTATATATACCATTTAATATAGGGCATATTCAGACATAACTGATATATCACCATTATTACTTATTTCAAGCACATTCATCCACAAAAGAATCACGTGGGGTTAACTAAAACCACTTACATTATAAATATCGAAAATTCAGATATATAAAGAATAAAACGAGATTTAAGACCGAGCACTTACTTCTCACTAGTCAAGTTATACCAAGTACCCACCATCTCGTCCACGAAGATAGATCTTAATGTAGTAAGAACCGACCATCAGTTGATTTCTTAATGCATTCGTTTAATGAAAGTGAGGGACAATTGATCGTGGGGGTTTCACAAAATGAACTATTACTGGCATCTGTCCATTCCTCATACTTTCATTGAAATTTGCATAAGTTAATGGTGGCAACCAACCAGCGGGAGCACCCCCCATGCCGAGCGTTCTTTCTAGAGGGTCACTGGTTCTCTTTTTTAGGTTTCCTTTCATTTTGCATTTCACAGTGCATACAGAAATGACTAACAAGGTTGAACATTTAATACTCACGTCCAAGTAATAATGGTTTATGTTGGAAAGATTTTAATAGAAGAGTTGCATAACTGATTTCATGAGCATAAGGTGTGACTCTTACCTGTTGATTTCTAGGTTGTGCCCCGGTTTTTGCTCGTTAAACCCCCCCTACCCCCCCACACTCCTAAGATCTTGGGTAATCCTGAAAACCCCCCCGTAAACAGGAAAGATCTTGAGCGGCGTGTCGACTCCTCTATTTTTTATAATATTAAAAACTTTTACTTATGCCTCTAATCTGATCAACCCCGACTTACAGCCTCTACCAGTTCGCCCCCCTTTTAACGGCTATCTCCATATTAAACAGTGAAATTAACTAAAGACAGGCGTGTGCAAACATCCTCTTGATACTACTGTAACCCTCC